AATAAAGTGCCTGATGAAAAGGGCTACCTTGATAGGGTAGATTATGCAGACTTTGCCTTTATTTTTTATTTTTTATTTTTTATATATTTTAGAATTAAACTAAAACTTAAGAAATCAAAATTCTTCGTGCACCTTACACCAATATATAAAAAGATAAGCTAATAAAGCTATCAGGTTCATACCCTGCTTATAGAAGTAAAGTCTTCTTCTTTTTAAATGATTCTAAATTTAAACAAAATATTATTCTTAATTATCTTAGTTATTAGTACATTAATTACACTAAGAGCCAACAACTGACTAAGTATATGAATGGGGCTAGAAATAAATTTGATATCTTTTATTCCTTTAATTTCTAAAAAAAAAAATAAAAAATCTTCACAGGCAATAATAATCTACTTTTTAACACAAAGAATTGGAAGTATTACCCTCCTATTTTCAATTCTCATAAATTCAATTATATTTATATATCCCAGATTGTCTAATGACCCAATTATTATAATGACTATAGCAAGCATTATAATTAAAGTTGGAGCAGCCCCCTTCCATTTATGATTACCAGAAATAATAACAAAATTAAACTGACCAGAGTGCATATTATTAATAACATGACAAAAAGTTGCCCCTTTGACTATTTTAAGAAATATGACATTAAATAATTGATTCTTGTATATTTCAGTTTTTGCATCAACTATAGTTGGGGGATTAGCAGGCCTAAATCAAACCTCACTACGTAAACTTTTAGCCTATTCATCTATTAGTCACCTAGGGTGAATAATAATATTTATAACTGTAAGAACTTCTTGGTATAAATACCTGATCATTTACTCCTTGTTAATTATTATAATTTGCACATTAATAAAAAAAAATGTATTCTTTATTAATCAATTAATAGTCTCTTCGGTATCATTAACAGAAAAAATAACTTACACAATCTTAATCCTCAGACTAGGAGGTTTACCTCCTTTATTAGGATTTTTACCCAAATGAATAGTTATACAAAGATTAATTAATTCAAATCTGTACTTTTTAATAATTATTATAATATTACTTTCTTTATTAACATTATTTTATTACCTTCGAATAATAACCTCCCTCATTTTAGCTTATTCTATAACAAGCAAGTGAATAACCTATAATTCATCTAATAAATATTTATTATTTATGGCCTTATCAATTAACTTTATACTACCAATTTTTATTAATATTAAAATTTTTTAAAGCTTTAAGTTAAATTAAACTATTAACCTTCAAAGTTAAATATATATAGATATTTATATAAGCTTTAGTAAAATTACACCTTTAGACTTGCAATCTAATGTCCTTAACTAGACTACAAAACCTGATAAGGGGTTATTACCCTATATAAATTTACAATTTATAGCCTTAATTCTCAGCCACCTTATCTTCTTGAATAAATGATTGTTTTCTACTAATCATAAAGACATTGGGACCCTTTATTTCATTTTTGGGATATGGTCTGGAATAGTAGGGTCTTCAATAAGATGAATTATTCGGATTGAATTAGGTCAACCTGGTTCATTTATTGGAGATGACCAAATCTATAATGTAATTGTAACAGCTCATGCTTTCATTATAATTTTCTTCATGGTAATACCCATTATAATTGGAGGTTTTGGGAACTGACTAGTCCCTTTAATAATTGGTGCTCCAGATATAGCTTTTCCACGAATAAATAATATAAGATTCTGACTGCTACCTCCCTCATTAACATTATTATTAACAAGCAGAATAGTAGAAAGAGGGGCAGGAACTGGATGAACTGTCTACCCTCCATTGTCTAGTAATCTGTCCCACAGAGGGGCATCTGTTGATTTAGCAATTTTTTCATTACACTTAGCAGGTATCTCCTCAATTTTAGGAGCTGTAAATTTTATCTCAACGATTATTAACATACGGCCAATAGGGATAATTATAGAACGAACCCCTTTATTTGTATGATCTGTAGGAATTACTGCTCTTCTACTTTTGCTCTCTCTTCCAGTATTAGCTGGAGCAATTACTATACTATTAACAGACCGGAATTTTAATACATCTTTCTTTGATCCTACCGGGGGAGGAGATCCAATCCTATACCAGCATTTATTTTGATTTTTTGGACACCCTGAAGTTTACATTTTAATTCTACCAGGATTCGGCCTAATTTCCCATATTATTAGACAAGAAAGAGGAAAAATTGAAGCGTTTGGAACCCTCGGTATAATTTATGCAATATTAGCAATTGGTCTATTAGGATTTATCGTTTGAGCTCATCATATATTCACAGTTGGCATAGATGTAGATACTCGAGCCTATTTTACATCTGCTACTATAATTATTGCTGTTCCAACAGGAATTAAAATTTTCAGATGATTAGCCACATTACATGGGGTCAATATAAAGTATTCGCCCACAACTCTTTGAGCTTTAGGGTTTGTGTTTTTATTTACCATTGGAGGTTTAACAGGGGTTATTTTAGCTAATTCGTCAATTGATGTTATTCTTCATGATACTTATTATGTAGTTGCCCACTTTCATTATGTGTTATCAATAGGAGCAGTATTTGCAATTATAGGAAGATTTATTCAATGATTCCCTTTATTTACAGGGTTAACTCTAAAAAATAAATGACTTAAAATTCAATTCCTTACTATATTTGTAGGAGTAAATTTAACTTTCTTTCCACAACACTTTTTAGGGCTAAGTGGTATACCCCGACGTTATTCAGATTACCCAGACTGCTACATAACATGAAATGTAATTTCATCTATTGGATCAACAATATCAATAATCAGAATCATAATATTTATTATAATTATCTGAGAAAGAATTATCTCTAAACGAGTTATTATTTTCAGCAGTAATTTAACATCAAGAATTGAGTGGCTACAACATTCGCCCCCAGCTGAACACTCATATAATGAATTACCTATTTTAACTATATTCTAATATGGCAGAATAGTGCAATGAACTTAAGCTTCATATATAAAGATTTTTCTTTTATTAGAAATTGCAACATGAGAAAACTTAAATATACAAGATGCAATCTCCCCATTAATGGAACAATTAATTTTCTTCCATGATCACACCTTAATAATTTTGTTAATAGTCACAATGTTAGTTGCCTATATTATAATCAACCTTACAAATAATAAATTTATTAATCGAACTCTTCTAGAAGGACAAACGATCGAATTTATTTGAACAATAATACCTGCAGTTACATTAATTTTCATCGCTTTACCATCCTTACATTTACTATACTTAATTGATGAAGTAAATAAACCAGCCCTAACCCTCAAAAGCGTCGGACATCAATGATACTGAAGCTATGAATATTCAGATTTCCATAATGTAGAATTTGATTCATATATGAAACCTACTAATGAGCTAAAAAATAATGAATTTCGACTACTTGATGTAGATAACCGAATTGTATTACCAATAAATTCTCAAATTCGAATTCTAGTAACAGCAGCTGATGTACTACATTCCTGAACTGTGCCCGCTCTAGGAATTAAAATTGATGCAACACCTGGTCGATTAAACCAAGGTAATTTTAGTATTAACCGACCAGGCTTAATGTATGGACAATGTTCAGAAATCTGTGGGGCTAATCATAGATTCATACCTATTGTAGTCGAAAGTGTCCCTATTAACAACTTTGTCAAATGACTAAATCTTAATTCATTAAGTGGCTGAAAATCAAGCATTGGTCTCTTAAACCAATCTATGGTATAGTAATGGATACCCTTAATGGAAGAAATTAGTTTATTCAAAACGTTAATTTGTCAAATTAAAAATATTAGTAATATTTCTTAATTCCTCAAATAGCACCTTTATGATGAGAAATTCTATTTATTATATTTATTATAAGTTTCTTATTTATGAATACTATTATTTACTTCAACAAAATCCCAAATAAGAAAAACACAGAAAATGAAAGAATTATTATCAATAATTTAAAGTGAAAATGATAACTAATCTATTCTCCACTTTCGACCCCGCCTCTTCAATAAATATTTCTATAAATTGAATTAGAACTATTATCTGCTTCAGACTCATTCCTTTGTCATTCTGAATTATGCCTAATCGGTCTATTACCATATTAAATATAATTAACAGAAAATTAAATAATGAATTCAAAATACTAATAGGCCTAAACAGAAAAGGAATAACATTAAATATAATTTCCTTATTCATATTTATTTTAATTAATAACTTAATAGGTCTATTACCCTATATTTTTACTAGATCCAGACATTTAACATTTACATTAACCATGGCATTACCTCTATGATTATCTTTAATAATTTATGGGTGGATTAATCACACAAATCATATATTTACACATCTAATTCCAGTAGGTACTCCTACTGTCCTCATACCATTTATAGTAATAATTGAAACTATCAGAAACCTTATTCGACCAGGGGCCTTAGCTGTACGATTGACAGCAAATATGATCGCTGGACATTTATTAATAAGTTTGTTAGGTAATAATTCAATCAATACTAATGAAATTATTATTATATTAATTATGTTTATACAAATTATTCTTATAATATTTGAATCAGCAGTTTCTTTTATTCAAGCATATGTATTTTCAGTTTTAAGAACCCTTTACACTAGAGAAATTATATAAATAAATGAAAATCCATAGTAATCACCCTTATCATCTTGTAAATTACAGACCATGACCGCTAACTGGTTCAATTGGAGCAATGACAGTTACCTCCGGTATAGTTCTTTGATTCCACAAAAATGAATTATATTTATTTCAGTTAGGTACATTTATTTTGTTATTAACTATGTATCAATGATGACGAGATATTGTACGAGAAAGATCTTTTCAAGGAAAGCATACCCTCAAAGTCACTGAAGGTTTAAAATTAGGAATAATTTTATTTATTGTATCTGAAGTATTATTCTTTATTTCATTATTTTGAAGATTCTTCCATAGAAGTTTAGCACCAACAATTGAATTAGGGATAATTTGACCTCCTAAAGGAATCAAAACTTTTGATCCTTTAGGGATCCCTTTACTTAATACAACAATCTTATTGTGCTCAGGCATTACCATTACATGAGCACATCACAGATTAATAAATAATTTATACTATCAAACTTCAAAAGCTCTAAGACTTACTATTATTTTAGGAGTTTATTTTACTATAATACAAGCCTACGAATATTTAGAAGCAAGATTTTGTATTAGAGACTCAATTTATGGATCTAGATTCTTTATAGCAACAGGATTTCATGGTATTCATGTAATTATTGGTACAATATTTTTAACCATTTGTCTAATACGACATTTTATACACCATTTTTCTAAAAATCACCATTTTGGATTTGAGGCAGCCGCCTGATACTGACATTTTGTAGACGTAGTATGACTTTTCCTCTATATTTCTATTTACTGATGAGGTAGATACTTTTTTAGTATAAATAATATATTTGACTTCCAATCAAAAGATCTTAATTCAAGAAAAAGTAATTATTAAAGTAATAGTTTCAATTTTACTAGCAATAATTGTTTCATTAAGTTTAATAATTATTTGCACAACAATCTCTAAAATAATAATTATGGATCGAGAAAAAATAACTCCATTTGAATGTGGGTTTGATCCCAAATCATCTGCACGTTCACCTTTTTCATTACAATTCTTCTTAATTGCTATTTTATTCTTAATTTTTGACATTGAAATCGCAATCATTTTACCAATAATTATTACTATAAAAGTCAGAAACATAATATCTTGAGCCCTAACTATTATTTTATTCATCATAACCCTAATTATTGGACTATATTATGAATGAAAAAATAATATACTAGAATGAACATTTTGGGGTTGTAGTTAAAAATAACATTTAATTTGCAATTAAAAAGAACTAAACCTAGTCTTCCTCATACATAAGTAATGAAGTAAAAATTACATTTAGTTTCGACCTAATCTTAGAGAGTATCTCCTTGCTTATTAATTGAAGCCAAAATAGAGGCCCTTCATTGTTAATGAAATCATTGATTATTAAATCCAATTAAAAGAGAATGAAGAAATCTAAAAGAAGCTGCTAACTATCTTTTAAAGCGGTTAAAATCCGTTTTTCTCTTATTTATATAGTTTAAATTAAAACATTTCATTTTCAATGAAATAATAAGAACACCTTTATAAATATATTTGGAAAGAAGATCCCTATCATAATAGCTTCAATATTAAGCTTTAAAATTTAAGCTACCCAAATTTAAATCATAATAAACAATAAAATCATTAAAATAAATACAGAAAAAAAAATTTTCAAATTATTATTTTGATAGTAAAAATTTAACTTTCTCAAAATCAAAAAGCAGTATCTTATAATATTAGATATAATGTATTCTCCTCACCCTATATCCAAAAAATCTACATATATGTCACTCAAGAATAGTCCCTTAGAATAAATCATGTAAGTTCTAAACTTAGGTATGAATCATATACCCCCCAAAAAAGAAATAACTATATTATTCTTTAAACCAAAAAGATTTTCAGCTAATGAAACAAAAGAAGTCTCATAACCAATTCAGCCACCCAATAGCACAAATAAAAAAGGCATAAATTTACATTCCAAAGGTATAACTAAAAAATTAGGAAAAGGAAATAAAAGTCAAGAAAGTATTCTACCACCAAAAACACCTATAAAAAATAAAAGAATTATTGAATATATTATAGACAAACTTTCATAATAAGAACAACAAGATAATAATCCTTTATAGTGTCTTATACAATAATATACTAATCGCACTCTATAAGAAACAGTTAAACCCACAGAAATAAAAAATAAAATATAAATAAATAAATTAAAATAATTTATAGTTATAACCTCTAAAGATAAATCCTTTCTATAAAACCCAGATAAAAAAGGTAAACCACACAAAGATAAATTAGCCACTCCAAAACAAATTCTAGTATAAGGTAAGCAATTTACTAAACCTCCCATATACCGAATATCTTGAGAATTATTTATACAATGAATAATTAAACCTGCACACAAAAACAATAATGCTTTAAAAAAAGCATGTGCCAAAAGATGGAAAAAAGAAATAATAGGAAAACCTATAAATAAAATTCTTATTATAAGCCCTAATTGACTAAGAGTAGATAAAGCAATAATTTTTTTAAGATCATACTCAAAATTAGCCCCTAGTCCAGATATAAATATTGTTAATATGCTTATCAACAAAAAAAAAGACAAATCAAACTGGATCATTAAATTTCTAAAACGAATTAAAAGATAAACACCTGCAGTAACTAGTGTAGAAGAATGAACTAAAGCAGACACAGGAGTAGGTGCAGCTATAGCACTAGGTAATCAAGAAGAAAATGGAATCTGGGCTCTCTTAGTAAAAGCTGCCAAAATAATTAATAAACAAAAAATGTATCTTCAATTAAAAAAATAAAAATTATAATATAAATAATGTCAACCTCCAGTATTAAATAGTCATGCAATACCTAACAAAATAGATACATCTCCAACACGATTAGTTAAAATTGTTAACATACCAGCACTATAAGATTTACAATTTTGAAAATAAATAACTAAACAATAAGAAACTAATCCTAACCCATCCCAACCCAATAAAATTCTAACTAAATTAGGGCTAATAATCATAAACAATATCGAAATAATAAATAATAATACAAGTATCAAAAATCGAACTTTGTTAGTATCCGCAATTATATAATCTTCTCTATATAAAATAACTATAGAAGAAATAAATATTACTCTACCTATAAATAATAATGATATCCAATCAAACAATAAAGTTATGGTAACAGCACAAGAATTGATTCTCAAAATTTCTCAATCTGCAAAAAGAGAATAATCTATAGACAAAAAATAAAACCCTAAAATAAAAAAAAATAAACCAAAAATAAGAATTAAAAAAAATCAGTATTTATAAACTCTTATTGTATTCATTAATCCAGAGTAAATACACCTATAATACCACAAATTATTATTCTATAAATAAACTATCTGAATATAATTAAATTCAAAAAGTAAAAATGTCAATTTTAAAGAACAAAAAATTTAAAGGTAGCCAATGTATGAATAATAAAATATATTCACGTAATACTCCTCCAGACTCGTAAATTAAACCTCTATATAACTCCCCATGTTGAGTAATAGAATAAAGGTAAATTCTATAACAACAACTTAAAAAAGAAGACAAAGCTAAAAATAAACTAGTTAATGAATTTCATCTTAAAACCCCGTTAATTAATAAAACTTCCCCAATCAAATTAAAAGAAGGGGGTCTAGCCATATTATTAACAGAAAACAAAAACCAAAATATAGACATAAAAGGTATATAAACAATAAACCCTTTATTAATTAATAAACTACGGCTATGACTACGTTCATAGATAATATTGGCCAAAACAAATAATCCAGAAGAACATAAACCATGGCCAATTATTAAAACTAAGGAACCCAATAAGCCATAATAACAGCAAGTTATGATCCCACTAAGAACCAGCCCTATATGGGCTACAGAAGAATAAGCAATTATACATTTAATATCTACTTGACTTAAACATAATAAACCTACAATTAATGAACCAAATAAACTAATAATAATCCAAATATAATTATAAAAGAAATAATTTATAAAAAATAAAACCCGATATAAACCGTACCCTCCCAATTTAAGAAGAACTCCTGCTAAAATTATTCTACCAGAAACAGGAGCCTCAACATGAGCCTTAGGCAATCAAAAATGAACAAAAGCTATAGGCATTTTAATTAAAAAGGCCAAAATTAAAGAAAAATACAAGTAATTATTTATATTTAAAGAAATTAAAAAGTAATCCAAAGTATAATAACTACCAAAAATATAAAAAATACTAACTAAAAGAGGGAAAGAAGCAAATAAAGTATAAAATAACAAATAAATTCCAGCCAAAAACCGCTCTGATTGATATCCCCACCCAAAAATCAAAAAAAGTGTAGGAATTATTCTAGATTCAAAATATAAATAAAACATAAATAAGTTAGAAGAACAAAATGTCAAAATTAAAAATAAAAGTAAAACTAAAATAATCAACATAAACTCCCTCTCATAAATAAAATTAAATTTAATTTTACTTCTAGCAATTATTATTATTATAATAATTCAAACTCTTAAAAAAACTAAACAATAAGATACTAAATCTATCCCAAACCCAAAACTTATACTAGAAAAATAAGAAAGAACTGGAAATGTTATTATATAAAAAGTTAATAAAATTAAAGACACAACTAAGATTCATCACTTTTCTAGTAAAAGAATCAAAAACAACACGAAGAATAGTAACTTTATCATGACAAAATAGATAATCTAGACAATAGATCATTACCATGTCTGCGGATTATATTAACTAATACCCCTAAGCCTAATGCCCCTTCACAAACAGTAAAAGTCAAAAATACTAAAATGATGTACATTTCAAACCCAATTCTTAATAGGTAAAAAAATAAAAGTAAAAATAATACTAAAATTAAATACTCCAATCTAAATAAAGTTATAAGTAGATGCTTACGAGTAAAAGAAAACCCAACTACCCCTACAAAAAATATAAAATTAATTCTTAAATTAATTAAATTGATAAGTTTTAGTAATTTAAATAAAATAATGGTTTTGTAAATCATAAATAGGAAATTTACCTCTAAAACTTCAGTAAAAAGAAATTCTTAACTTTAATCCCCAAAATTAATATTTTTATTAAACTACTTACTGATATCAAAACATTAATCTTTTCAATACTAGTTATAGCATTTGTATTCCCATGATTAAGCCACCCCATCAGAATAGGAATTATAATTATCCTACAAACAATTATTACATCAGTAGTTATTGGTCTATCTATAGGATCTTTCTGATTTTCATATATCGTTATAATTACCGTATTAAGAGGAATCCTAGTATTATTTATTTATATAGCAAGAACAGCGTCAAATGAAAAATTTCATTCCTCAATTAAATTATTAATATTTTTAACTGTATTAATTGCAGTAACAATATATATTTCATATAAATATAATAAAATTATTAATCTAACTTCAATCTTCTCAACAGAAATTTTATCCTTAAATAATCTATTTAACTGTAAATTTAAATTAATCACCCTAATCATAGTATTATATTTATTTTTTGTTATAATTACAATTTCCTCAATCGTAAATATTTCAGAAGGTCCTTTAAAAATCTACAAAAAGTAATGAATAAACCATTACGTAAAACCCATCCATTAATCAAAATTATTAACAGATCCTTAGTTGATTTACCCTCACCCTCAAATATTTCATTATGATGAAATTTTGGCTCACTATTAGGATTATGTCTATTAATTCAAGTAATTACAGGAATTTTCTTAGCAATACACTATACAGCTAATACAGAATTGGCATTTAATAGATTAATCCATATCTGTCGAGATGTTAATTATGGGTGACTATTACGAAACACTCATGCTAATGGAGCTTCACTATTTTTTATTTGTCTATATTTACATATTGGACGAGGTATTTACTATGGATCTTATAAATTAACTACAACATGAAATATAGGAGTCATTTTACTTTTACTAGTTATAGGAACAGCCTTTTTAGGATATGTACTACCATGAGGACAAATATCATTATGAGGAGCAACAGTAATCACAAACTTAATATCAGCTATTCCATATTTAGGTGACACCATTGTAAAATGATTATGAGGAGGATTTAGAGTTAACAATGCTACTCTAACACGTTTTTTTACATTACATTTCCTTTTACCCTTCATCATTATCTCAATAGTAATCATCCACCTATTATTTTTACACCAAACAGGTAGAAATAACCCACTAGGCATTAATTCTAATTATGATAAAATCCCTTTCCACCCTTATTTCTCAATTAAGGACTTAATAGGGATAATAATAATACTATCTATATTTATCCTATTAATTCTGTTAGAACCTCGACTGTTAGGGGATCCTGAAAATTTTATCCCTGCTAATCCTATAGTTACCCCTGTTCATATTCAACCAGAATGGTATTTTTTATTTGCTTATGCAATTTTACGATCAATTCCAAATAAATTAGGAGGAGTTGTAGCTATAATTTTATCCATCTTGATTATTGCAATTTTACCTATTACAAATAAAAACAAATTTCAAGGTATAACATTTTACCCGGCTAATAAAATCTTATTTTGATCATTTGTAATAACAGTAATTTTACTAACCTGAATTGGAGCTCGTCCTGCTGAAGAACCCTTTATCACAATAGGGCAAGTATTAACAATTATATATTTCTTATATTTTCTTATTAGTTCTTTTATATTAAAATTATGAGACCAAATTAACAACTAGTTAAAAAGCTTTAGTAAGCATTTACTTTGAAAGTAAAACATGATGGTTAAATTCCATTATTAACTTTAAAATAAATCGGCACTTAATTTAATGAACTAAAAAACTAAGATCATTAAACATAAAAATAGAGCAAAACTTACAAAATAATTTAAAGACACAGGCAAAAACACTTTTCAAGTTAAATATATCAATTTATCATAACGAAATCGAGGAAGTGACCCACGAACTCAAATAAATCAAAAAACAACTACCACAACTTTTAAATAAAAAAAAATGGAATATAAATCACACCCTAAAAATATAATCACAGTTATCAACCCCATAAAAATGATATTTATATATTCTGACAAAAAAATAAATGCAAACCCCCCACTACTATATTCAACATTAAACCCTCTAACTAACTCTCTCTCCCCCTCAGCAAAATCAAAAGGAGCCCGATTAGTCTCTGCTAAACAAGAAGATAATCAACAAAAAAATAATGGTAATGAAAACAACAAGAATCAAATCCTAGATTGATGAACTATAAAATCTATAAAGTTATAACTAAAAATGAAAACAACAAAACATAAAATAATTATAGCTATGCTAACCTCATAAGAAATAGTTTGAGCTATAGCACGAAGTCTCCCCAAAAGGGCATAGTTAGAATTAGATGACCAACCTGACAACATAATTCCATAAACCCCTATCCCAGTACAACACAAAAAATATAAAATCCCAAAATTAAAATTATAGATATTAGTAGCTTGAGGAAACAAAACTCATAAAGAAAATGATAATACTAATATAAAAATTGGTGAAAAATAGTAAATAATAAAATTTGATATATAAGGATAAGACTGTTCTTTGAAAAATAACTTAATACCATCAGAAAAAGGTTGTAACAAGCCTATATACCCTACCTTATTAGGACCCTTTCGTAATTGTATATAACCCAAAACCTTACGTTCAAGTAAAGTTACAAAAGCTACAGAAATCAAAATGCTAATAATTATTACTGTATATCTAACTAAAAAAATTACTATTTGTAATACATACTACATTTATAAATTCTAAATTTACCGCACTTTATCTGCCAAAATAGTTTAATTGTACACAAAAGTTTATAAATATTATCTATGCCTGGTCCTTTCGTACTAAGACATACCTTAATTAATTGCAGATAGAAACCAACCTGGCTCACGCCGGTCTGAACTCAGATCATGTAAAATTTTAAAAGTCGAACAGACTTAGTCATTAAAGCTACTACACCCAAAACTAATTTTAATCCAACATCGAGGTCGCAAACTTTGTTCATCGATAAGAACTCTCCGAAAAAATTACGCTGTTATCCCTAAGGTAATTTAATCTCATAATCCATAATAAAGGATCAATTAATGCATTAATTAATGAATTTTAAAAAATAAAAGTTAATTAATTTTCATTATCACCCCAACAAAATTAAATCCGTTAAACCTAATTTTCATATACCAAATAATAGATATAATTGATTAAATAAAATTCTATAGGGTCTTCTCGTCTTGCAATAAAATTTAAGCTTTCTAACTCAAAAATAAAATTCATAAAATTCAAATTAAAAAAGGTTATTTCTCGTCCAACCATTCATCCTAGCCTTCAATTAAAAGACAAATGATTATGCTACCTTCGCACAGTCAAAATACTGCGGCCGTTTAAAATCACTGGGCAGGCTAGACCTATAATTTATATTCTAAAGGCCATGTTTTTGTTAAACAGGCGGAAATAAATATTGCCGAGTTCTTACACCTAAATTTACAAAACTACTAATTTTATCATTATTACCTATAAAATAAAATTATATAAAAAATCTCAATAAAAATTTAAACCAACTATAAATAAATATAAAATAAAAAATAACTGTAATGAAATAAATGATGGCTGTTACTAAGCCTACAAACCTTTAAATAAGAAATAAAGTTTTAATATATTTACAGAGCTTATCCCCTATAAATTTAATTATTGTAATTAAAAAAAATAAAATTATATAGTAACTAACAATAATCTTAATTAAATTAATCTATTAAGAAACCAGATATATAAAATTGAATAGTATATAACCCCTATATATAAATTAAAAATTATTTTAACACATAAACTTTCATTTTAAATATATCTCTTTTAATTTCGGGAAAATTAACTATCATTAATCAAAAATTAATAAACCCTGATACAAAAGGTACAATATTTTAATCTACTTATATATAATTAAAAAATTTCCTTCACAGTAATATTAACTATAGTTAAAATAACAAGTTCAATAAAATTTACTAATAAATAAGTTATTTCTGATAATATTATATAAATAATAGTATAAACAATATTATAATTACTCAAGCCAGATTGATTTGCACAAACTTAATCATTATCGTAAATAACAACATTCCTAGAACTTAACTTGTTTAGTTCAAACCTCACCTTCCGGTAAAATTACTTTGTTACGACTTATCTTATCTTATTAACAAGAGTGACGGGCGATGTGTGCATAATTTAGAGCTAAAATCATTTATATAAAATAATAGAAATTACTTTCAAATCCTTTTTCTTACTAAATGATTTTCAATAATAGCAAACCAATAAATAACATTAAATGTAACCCATTACAACCCTTGATATAGCTGCACCTTGACCTGATATTAATTAAACTATTAATTTAAGAAAATATTCTAATAAAACACTCAATAACAGAGATATACAAGCAATAATCTCAAGGTTAAATCCAACGTGGATTATCGATTAAAGAACAGGTTCCTCTGAAAAGACTAAATTACCGCCAAATTTTTTTAATTTAAAGACCCTAACTATTAATACTATGGTTAAATCTTACATTTAGAATAATAGGGTATCTAATCCTAGTTTATAGCCTAAATTTTATATAATCTTAAACCCAAAAAATATCAATCAAATTAAAAATTTCACCTAATAATTCAACATAAACCCCCAAAATAAATTAATTAATATAAACCAAAAAAATTAACTTGGATCAATTGTATAACCGCGTATGCTGGCACAATTTTAAACAATCCTAAACTTAATTGACTAAATCTACACTTATGTAATTAACAAAATCAAAAACTACAACTAAAAATAATAATAATCATTTAGATAAATTATTAAAACACGCAAAAACTAGTATTTAAAATCACTCAACTAATAATTAATCAAAAAAAGACAAAATCAATCTTAATTAATTATCGAGAAATTAATGCTACGGACCAAATTTACGATACCTCCCCCTCCCGGTCTCCGCCTATAAATTATTTTCATATGTGCCCTGCATATACTACCCAGTTACATATAGTGTACCCTTACATAGCCTGTAACATGTTCAATTACCCCTACATAGTGTGTTTGTTACATAGTCCCTTGCTCACTCATTCTTCGTGTATGGCTCCTTATGCGTATCGCTCCAAATCCCTTACTGTATCCCCCCCTTTTTTTTTTTATTGTTCCCTTGTTAATCCTTGCTCTGCTTCCAGTCATCCTATCCCCTGTGGTGTTTATCCCCCAACCCGAAATATTCCCCTATTTATGCGTCATTATATCCTCCTCTGTTCCAGTATTCTACCTCCCAGCATCCCTTGGTCCGTTTATCCCCCAACCCGAAATATTCTCCTATATATATCTCCCCCCGGCTTTTACCCGATACTTTTGTTATAAAAAGTCATATTACATAACGTAAAATTTGACCATTTTTACAAAAATAGATTTTTTGTGATAGCAAAATTCCAAAAATCTCGAAATTTTGCTAAATTCTATACAAAAATTGAAAATTAAAAATTAAAAATTAAAAATTGAAAATTGAAAATTGAAAATTGAAAATTGAAAATTATAACTTATAATTTAATTAATAGTTTAGACACCATGGAACTAAATTTAACTTTTAACATGTAAACCCAATAAATAAATCTAAAAATAAATATTAAACCTTATCATTAATAAATAAATATTAAACAAATCTGATCATGATTGAAAATTACAATTTATAATTTAATTAGAAGGCCTTATCATAAAATAATTAATTAATAAAAATATACTATTAATAGATGCAAAATACACTAAAATAAAATTACCAGCGGTAAAAATAAATAATTACATCCTAAGTTTAAAATAAAAATTATAATTTATATCTTTATAAACAATTTAACCCTAATCATAAAAAATTTGTAAATGAAAAATTCATAAATTGTATAAAATAAAATCAATAATAAAAATAAATAATTATATTCCACGTTTAAAAATGCAAACTATAATTTATATCTTTTCCAAATAACCTAATCCTTACTATAAAAATTATTGTGAATAAAAAATTCATAAATAGTATAAAATAAAATTACCAACGGTAAAAATAAATAATTACACTCCACGTTTAAAAATGCAAACTATAATTTATATCTTTTACAAGTAATCTAATCCTTATCATAAAAATTGCTGTAAATAAAAAATTCATAAATAATATAAAACAAAATTATCAACAGTAAAATATAAAATTACACCCCACGTTTAAAAATGCAAACTATAATTTATATCTTTTACAAGTAATCTAATCCTTATCATAAAAATTACTGTAAATAAAAAATTCATAAATAAAATTAGCCCCATAAATTTTATAGTAAAATAAATAATTACTATAAAATTGATTTAAAATTATAAACATTTAAAAATATTAACTTTTATTATTAATCATAACCAACTTAGAACTAAACAAATATAAAAGTAATTATTAAAACCATAAATTAAATTAATGTTATAATATGCCATATTAATATACCAAAACTATTAACAATAAAAATAACTTAACATTTAAAAACAAGATATATTAATCTCCACTTATTAACCTTGCACAAAATCAAATACGTATATAAAAATTTTATACATAAAATATAATTATACATAAAATATATTCAAGTTTAATTTATATATCACAAGATATATAAATTAAACCCCATATTATAGATTAATGCAAAACACAAATAAAATAAAATTACCAACAGTAAAAATAAATAATTACTATAAACATTAAGATAACTAACTTAGTAAAAACACTTAAATAAAATAAATCAAAGTTAAATAATAAAAAATTACTATTAATCAATAATTATACCAATTTTATAAACAAATTAAACATTACATACCCTCCCCCATTTAACTTAAATTTAATACTTTATATTTACCCTATCAAGGTAACCCTTAATTAAAACTCATGATATAATAAAAACACCTAAACTGTAAAATACATAACCCCATCTAAAGATGGTAAAGATGGGATC